GTAAGTTAAAATTGGAATTGGCCCAATTCGCCGAATTAGAAGCCTTTGCGCAATTCGCTTCTGATCTAGATAAAGCTACTCAGAATCAATTGGCAAGAGGTCAGCGATTACGTGAGTTGCTCAAACAATCCCAATCTGCGCCTCTCACCGTCGAGGAACAGATAATGACTATTTATACCGGAACGAATGGTTATCTTGATTCATTAGAAATCGGACAAGTAAGGAAATTTCTCGTTGAGTTACGTACCTACTTAAAAACGAATAAACCTCAGTTCGAAGAAATCATATCTTCTACCAAAACATTCACCGAAGAAGCAGAAATCCTTTTGAAAGAAGCTATTCAGGAACAGAAGGAACGCTTTTTAGTTCAGGAACAAGTATAAAGAAATTAATCACTTGGAATCTTTAACTTTAAAATTTAAAATTAGAATACTAATAAAATAATAGAAAATAAAATAAAAAAAACAATATATATACAAAAATAAAATATATATATAAATAATATAATAGAAAAATGAAATATATAATACTAATATATGATATAATATATGATATACTACTAAAATGATAAAATACTCAATATATGTATATATGGAGAAAAATTGCGTCCAATAGGATTTGAACCTATACCAAAGATTTAGAAGACCTCTGTCCTATCCATTAGACAATGGACGCTTTTGTATTCCAATTTTTTTCTTTGATAATTTTTTTTATAAAAAAAAAAAAGAATACACAAGATAATTTTCCAAATTAAGAAATTATAATTACATATTTTACCTATTATTATATATAGATTCTATATAGGATATATATTATATATATATTCTATACTATATAGAAACTATATAAACTATATAGAACTATTCTAGATAATATAATAATAGAAATTAATCTAATATTCTAATATATAAATACTAAAATTTCTATATTGGTTTCTATTGTTTATATTTTATATTTTTTCAATTTTCTTTTATTTATTTATATTAATATTTCTATTAATAATAAATATTAATATAATTAATAAATAATTATTAATATAATTATTAAATAATTATTAATAGGAAATATTATTCTATATGAAAATGAAATATTATTCTATAAGAAATCTTATTCTATAAGATAATATTCTAGAAGATAATATTCTAGAAGATAATATTCTAGAATTTAGTAATTTAGTATTTTTTTTGTATTCATATTTTTTTTATTAATATTTATATTAATATTTAATAATATAATTATTTAATAAAATAAAAAAAATAATATAAAAAAAATATGTAAGTTCTATTAAACATTTTAATTTTTATTTTCGTTAAATTAATATATTTATTATTCCATTAAATTGGTATTATATTCCATTATTATTAATAATAAGATAGATTATATATAATAATAACTAAAAATAATAATAACTAAAATATTAAAAAAAATATATAATAATATAATATTAAAAAGAATATATGGATTCTATAAAGATTATCTCGAGTTTTTGGAGAGTATAGAGATCTAGAGCGGGTAGCGGGAATCGAACCCGCATCGTTAGCTTGGAAGGCTAGGGGTTATAGTCGACGTTAATTTATCATCTTTAACGTCTCTAATTCAAAACCGAACATGAAACTTTGGTTTCATTCGGCTTCTTTATGGGATATGGATAAATTTCCAGCTATAAGCTAGAAGATAAGACGGGAGTGAAAACAAATTGACCCATAACATCTATGTTAGCTTTTCGGTATTCAAAACAAGGTACTTTCTAGATGATCCCTCTAGACAAGTGGGATTCAAATTTCCCAATTAACAATTCTTCTAGTTACTTCGTTCTCTATTTCTATTTGATAGAATCCTTAGGAAAAGGGTTTTGTTTCGTTTCGACCGAGGTAAAACAAGAGTCGATGTCTATAATAAACCAAAGTCATCGTTTAATACTTAATTTTGCTTCAATTTCGACTATATAAAACAAGGAAAACGTTGAAGATTTAGTTACGATTAGAAATAAACTTTTCTGTCTTTTTCCATAGATCCTTTACTTATACTTATTCAATTGAAAGGATTGATCTAATTAAAATAAAAAAAATTATGTTTCGTAATTTAATAATCCAATTTTTCAATTTCTAATTGACTGTTGGATACAAATTACGAGAATGTATATTCTTCCTCGAATTTTTCATTGAGAAGGTAAAGGATTAAATCGTTTTAAGAAATAAAGTTTTTCATTCGAATATCAGCCAAGGGATCCCTTAACTATTCGTTTCAATTACTAGAACGAATCACACTTTTACCACTAAACTATACCCGCTACGATACAATTATCGTATATAATGAACTTTTTGTCGAGTAAGACAATGGAACATTTTTAATATATTTTCTTATTTTCATTTAATTAATTTGATATTTCAATTTCTATTTTATTTAATTAGTTATTTTAATTAGTTATTAAGTTAACTAGTTATTAAGTTAACTATTTATTTCTATTTCAATTTGTATATTGAAATTTGAAATTATTATTTATATAATTATATAAATAATAATTTCAAAATTAATAAAAAATAGAAATAAATAATAGAAATTCTAAAAATATATAATTAAATAAATTCAAATTAATATAAATTAAATATAGAATATATTTTTAGAATAGAAAAATAAACAATAATAGAAAAATAGCCAATTTCGAATTATATAGAATTCGAAATATATATTTAATAAATATAGAATAAATAGAGAATTTGAGAGAATTCGAATTTCTATTATTATATAATTAAATAAGAAAAAAAGTAATTACGAAATAAAGTAATAAAGAGAGAGGCAAAGCCTTTTTTTTCAAGCCTTACTTGTTGTATAATGTAATTACTTGCTATTTAATGGAACATAATAATTATCCTTATAATTATTCTTTTTTAATCGGGAGAGATGGCTGAGTGGACTAAAGCGTCGGATTGCTAATCCGTTGTACGAGTTATTCGTACCGAGGGTTCGAATCCCTCTCTTTCCGGTTCCAGTGATGACTTGAATTTTTTTTATCTTTTCTTTCAAATTTCGAAAATCTTTTTGCTTTATTTCTTATTTCAATGTTCTATTTTATTTTCTATTTAATTTCTATTTAAACTATTTAAATAAATTAAAAAATGAATAATTTTAATATTTCATTTATTAATAGTTATTTCTAATTTCGAATTTTTCTTTTTATTGAATATTTCCTTTCTATTTACTATTTCTAGTTAAAAATTGAAATTTAAAATTTCTTTATTTATATTAATATTTCTATGGCAAATTCTATTTTAAATATTAATTTAAAACAAAAATATAGATTCAAATCGAGATCTAGAATAGATAAAGACTGGGTAAAAAGAAATAACATACTAAAAACATTTTAAAATCAAGAAAACCCTTAGAATTTTTATTCTATTCTTCACGTCCAGGATTACGCCCAGGATCATTAGATAAAAACCCAAAGATGAAGAGAGAAACAAAGAATATAACTACTGTGTAAACAAAGAGTTTAAGAGTAAGCATTAGAAAATCTCCACGATCTTTTTTGGTTTGGAAAAAAAAATAGATTCTCTATTTTTATACCACATTTTCTATTTTAACACCAAGAAATGAAGTGATTTCTAGAAATAGAAATGAATTTTTCGAAATTCATTTGGAATAAGAGTCGAGTCTTTCTTATAATTTTTTTTCATAACTACAATTAGGGCGTTAATAGAATCTGGAATCAAAAAAAAGTTAAGAATGAAAAAAAAATGGGGGTGATCAAAAATTCTCGCGTTTATACAATAACTTTAATGTTTCAATTAAGAGCTTAGAGTATAAGACTTATCTGATCTTCTCAATTACTATAATTTTTTTCTCGAATAAATCATGAATTATTTTAGGATAGTATTAAAATCTCATCGAAAACTTACAGCAGCTTGCCAAACAAAGGCTAATAGAAAAAAGAGTAAAGGGATTACTGGCATAACATCTACGATTGGATTCAAAAAAGCGTAGGCTTCAGGCAATTTTGTGAATAAAAAATTGCTTGAATAAAGGGCAGAATTAATAAGACAGATACAAATTAAACTAAAACTATTAAGCATAACAAACATTTTGTTCTTGAAGATAATTGTATTTTGATTGATGACTAAGTTATTAATATGTTATTGATATAAAAATGAATCAAAAAAAAGTAAGGTAGACGAAGAACCCTTCTTTATTTTTATTAAATTTATTGTGTTATTAAACTCACCCAATCAAAAATCCTTCAATTCTCAATTCTCAAATCAAAAAAGAATAGAGGAAATCATATTTTTATACAATATCTTAGTTGAATTATCTATTATGAGCAATCAATTCAGTTGAATTCTATATCTACACATATGAAAATCCGAACAAGACAGTAATATATTTCCTAGATATTTGGATGGGAATTGACGAAGAACCACTATTAATATTAGTTTTTATTAGTGTTGAATAGAAATATAAATGGGGCGTAGCCAAGTGGTAAGGCAACGGGTTTTGGTCCCGCTATTCGGAGGTTCGAATCCTTCCGTCCCAGATATTCTCTATAATCTATCAAATAAAAAAAAATGTCTCATCCCTTAATTTAACTTCGGTAACTTGAATTGCACTGCACCATATAAGATAGAATATCAAAAATTAATTTCAATGACAATTCTTTAGTCTATCTGATAAAAAAGTCTATCTGATAAATAAGATGATCTTCGAGTATTTCGATACTGATTTTAGCACTCAGTCTGAAAGAATAACAAAACAATTTCCAATTTTCCCCACATCAGTCTTTTTTATCGACTACTGCATTAAAAAAATTGGATATTTTTTTAACCAATTTCCTATTTATTTAAAATCATTAATGAGTTAATCCGAATCTGAATAGGTTTTTTTTTATTATGATGATAAAAATATGTTTAAAACAAAACCTTATTCAAATAATGATATCTAGATGGAAAATTTAGAAATTGAATCTTTTTAATGATTTTGTAGGAGTCCGTGGAACTTGAATAAATGGGAGATAGGCAAATGCGTCCTAGGTACTCACTTAAAGACTTAAAAATAGCTTATTTCGTTTTTTTGTCTTATTTCTTTTGGAATATTCGAAAATTATCCAATAGAAATTAAGAAATTCAAATTTGGGATTTCTATGTATTGGTTGAACCGATGACTATTCAGGATTCCCTAATAAAATGAATTCCATACTAGTTCAAAACGCAAGGAATGTTATAGTAAAACTTCGTTTGAAATGATATGGTAAAAAAAAAAGCAACGCGCGACTTGAAGGACATGATCAACTATGGATTCTTACATCTACCTTATTATACCCTAATAAATAATATTAATTTATTAAATAATAATTAAATTAAATAATAATTAAATAAAAAAAAATTAATAATAAATAAAAAGAAATTTGAAAAAATAAATTTCAATTTAAAATATTCAATTTTAAATTGAATATTAATTAAAATAATTAATATTAAAAAAGAATTAATAAATAATATTAAGAATATTAATATAATAGTTATATATATAATATAGCATATAATATAGCATAAGCATATAATTGGAATTTTATTGAATAATATTATATTCATAATATTATATTCATAATATTATATTCTATATATATATGTTTAATATTTAGAATATTATATAGCATAATATAGCTATAATATATATAGGAATAGGAAAGGAATGAGAGTGCTCCTAACTCGACATCATTTGTTTTGTTATATTTATACACTCGAAATCTCACTTTTTGTTGGGGTATAGTGTAAATCGAAATAGAAAGGATCCAATTCGAGCAAGTTTCAAATCCAAGAATAAACTTTTTTAGAATTGACCAAATTTTTTTGATTCAAAAGTTAAAAAAGAAAGTATATGATGCAAGAATCAACCATTAATCTGATTCTTTTTTTGATAGAAAGAAATCACAAAAACTAATATGTTTCATCCAGTTTGAAAGGATTAAAGACCACTGAAGTAATGTCTAAACCCAACGATTCAAGGGAAAAATAAAGGATCCTGGACCGGGTAAATATCGTTTTCAATTGTCTCAACAATTTGATCAGAATGAAGAATCAAAATAGATTCTAAAAGAAACAAAAAGAAAGGCGATTAGAGATCACTCAATCAATGAAATGCTTAAAGGATTTCCTTTGACCTATTTAAAAGTTCTCCAACTTGAGTTAAGAAAGTACAGATGATTTTTTTTTTTTTTTTAGAAAGATTCAAATCCTTGCAATTGATTTGATGTTCAATGCCGAAAAGAAGGAAGAGATCTTTGGAAAAGTGGGTTTGTATCATTCGATAAAAAAAAACCTATTTGAATGCTCCAGGTATTCTATATTTCCTTATAAAATATATCTATCTATTTTATATCTATATATTTTAATATATTCTATATATTTTTCTATTTATTTCTATTTTTATTTGTATATTATTTTTCTATCTTTGTATAGTATTTTTATTATTATTAAATTTTCTATTTCTATTTAATTTGAATTTAATTTTAATTTGAGTAATTTATTTAGTTTTAGTATTTGATTTTTATTGAATTTCTTTTTATTAAATTTTATTGAAATTCAATTTCAATTAATTCTTTTGTTTTCTTCAGTGTATATTTATTTATGAACTCAAGATATTCACATTGATATTGACAAGAATGTATCAAATAAATATAATCCCATCTGAGGTAATGGGATTTTATCTGTCGATCTATTTATACCTGTTTGTTCTATCCATTAATTTGAATTGTTTCTTCATTCAAGCGATGGGTTTATTGGATTTGTTGTGATATAAAAGTTTTTTTTGATTGAAAATATATAGAAATTTAATGTTCTAATGAGAATTCACATTTATTTATCAAATTAGATTTATTATATATATTTTATTATATTTCTATATATTAGAATAGAATATATTTATATAAAATATAAATATATAAGTATAATTATATAAGTAGAATATATATAAATCAAAAATATATAAGTAAAAAAGTCTTAAAAAAATAAAAATATAAAATATATACAATGTATACCTATATAGGTAGAATAGGTATTCTAAGTGAATCTTAGTAGAATACTAAATAGAATATTCATTAAGTAGATAATATAACTAAAACTAAGAAATGGAAACAATAACTAAAAGTAAGAATAAATAGGGTAATCTAAAAAATTTTTATGTTATCTATATTTTTTAATCTTTTTGTCTGTTCAGGATTTATTCGAAATTCTTAATATTTTTTTTCTTTTAATTTTTTGTTTTAATTTTTTGCTAGTTTAATGTTTTGATTGTGTCGTGTGATTAAATCGCTTGATTTTTTTTTTTTTTTCTATTTTTTATTTATTTTTATTTAGTTTGATTCCGATTGTATGGACATAATCGAATTTTTTTGGAGGGGTTGCTAACTCAATGGTAGAGTACTCGGCTTTTAAGTGCGGCTAACATCTTTTATACATTTGTATGAAGAAAGGAATTCGTCCATACCATGGGTATAGTTTGTAAGACCACGAC